GTTAATGTAGCTTACAATAAAGCAAGGCACTGAAAATGCCTAGATGAGTAATTTACTCCATAAACACAAAGGTTTGGTCCTAGCTTTTTTATTAATTATAAGCAAAATTATACATGCAAGAGTCATCACTCCTGTGAGAATGCCCCACAAATCTTAATAGATCTAAAGGAGCAGGTATCAAGCACACTTATAGTAGCTCACAACACCTTGCTTTGCCACACCCCCACGGGATACAGCAGTAATCAAAATTAAGCCATAAACGAAAGTTTGACTAAGTTATGCTATATTATTTCTCAGGGTTGGTAAATCTCGTGCCAGCCACCGCGGTCATACGATTAACCCTAATTAATAAACCTCGGCGTAAAGAGTGTTAAAACTTAAACAAAAATAAGATTAAATTTTGCCTAAGTCGTAAAAAACATCAGACAAAAGTAAACCCATTAACGAAAGTAATCTTAACTAACATGAAAACACTAAAGCTGAAACCCAAACTGGGATTAGATACCCCACTATGCTCAGCCATAAACACAAATATTTAATAACAAAAATATTCGCCAGAGAACTACTAGCAACAGCTTAAAACTCAAAGGACTTGGCGGTGCTTTAAACCCATCTAGAGGAGCCTGTTCTATAATCGATAAACCCCGATAAACCTCACCACTTCTTGCTAATTCAGTCTATATACCGCCATCTCCAGCAAACCCCACAGGGAAATAAAGTAAGCACAACTATTATCGTAAAAACGTTAGGTCAAGGTGTAACCAATGAAGTGGAAAGAAATGGGCTACATTTTCTTTTACAAGAACACACAAAACAGTAATCTTTATGAAACTTAAAGATTTAAGGTGGATTTAGTAGTAAATTAAGAATAGAGAGCTTAATTGAACTAGGCCATAAAGCACGCACACACCGCCCGTCACCCTCCTCAAATATATACTCAAATTTATACAAATTTCAAATACAAGAGGAGATAAGTCGTAACAAGGTAAGCGTACTGGAAAGTGTGCTTGGAAAAACAAAGTATAGCTTAACCAAAAGCACCCGGCTTACACCCGGAAGATCTCAAATAAACTGATTGCTTTGAACCAACCCTAGCCTAATCTATATAAAACCTAATTATAATAAAATAGTAAAACAAATCATTTATAATAAAAAGTATAGGAGATAGAAATTTATATAAGCGCTATAAAGATAGTACCGTAAGGGAAAGATGAAAGAATAATAAAAGTAAAAAACAGCATAGCTTAAATCTAGTACCTTTTGCATAATGAATTAACTAGACAAACTTTGACAAAAAGAACTTAAGTCAAAAACCCCGAAACCAAACGAGCTACTTTTAAACAGCTAAAATATTGAGCAAACTCATCTATGTAGCAAAATAGTGAGAAGATTTAGGAGTAGAGGTGAAAAGCCAACCGAGCTTGGAGATAGCTGGTTATCCAAATAAGAATTTTAGTTCAACTTTAAGATCTTTCCTGTAAACCATAAAATTTAAATGAAATCTTAAATGTTACATTAAGGGGGGACAGCTCCTTAAATAAGGATACATCCTTAAACAGAGGGTAAAAAATACACTTCCCATAGTAGGCCTAAAAGCAGCCATCAATTAAGAAAGCGTTCAAGCTCAACAAAATAAATAATAATATTCCTAACACATATAATAAGCCCCTGTAAAACAATTGGATTAATCTATAAAAATATAGAAGAGACAATGTTAATATTAGTAATTAGAACTATTTCTCCTTGCACAAGTGTAAGTTAAATAATTTAACCAGTTAACAATTCTATAATAAATATATTTAACAAGTCAAATATTAAAAAATTTGTCAACCCGACTCAGGAGTGCAATAAGGAAAGACTAAAATAAGTAAAAGGAACTCGGCAAACACAAACCCCGCCTGTTTACCAAAAACATCACCTCTAGCATCACAAGTATTAGAGGCACTGCCTGCCCAGTGACAACTTAATGTTAAACGGCCGCGGTATCCTGACCGTGCAAAGGTAGCATAATCACTTGTTCTTTAAATAAGGACTAGTATGAAAGGCTAAACGAGGGTTTAACTGTCTCTTCCTTACAGTCAATGAAATTGACCTCTCCGTGAAGAGGCGGAGATTAAAAAATAAGACGAGAAGACCCTATGGAGCTTAAATAAAATAATTCATCTTCCACTATAAATAATCAACAAGAGACAAAAAAAGGAATTATGAATTAACTATTTTGGTTGGGGTGACCTCGGAGCATAATCAACCCTCCGAATGATATTAACCTAGACATACAAGTCAAAGATACTATCATAAATTGACCCAGAAACAATCTGATCAACGAACCAAGTTACCCTAGGGATAACAGCGCAATCCTATTCTAGAGTTCATATCGACAATAGGGTTTACGACCTCGATGTTGGATCAGGACACCCAAATGGTGCAGCCGCTATTAAAGGTTCGTTTGTTCAACGATTAAAGTCCTACGTGATCTGAGTTCAGACCGGAGTAATCCAGGTCGGTTTCTATCTATTATATATTTCTCCCAGTACGAAAGGACAAGAGAAATAAGGCCTATAGATCATCTATGCCTTAGTGGTAAAGGAATGACATAATATTAATTCCCTAACCACTAGTAATTTACAACCCGAGATAAGGGTTTGTTAAGGTGGCAGAGCCCGGTAATTGCATAAAACTTAAAACTTTACTACCAGAGGTTCAACTCCTCTCCTTAACATCCATGTATTTAATTAATATTATCCTAATAATTATTCCTATTCTACTAGCCATGGCATTCCTAACTTTAACAGAACGCAAAATTTTAGGATATATACAGCTACGAAAAGGCCCTAACATGGTAGGACCATACGGCATTCTTCAACCAGTAGCAGATGCATTAAAATTATTCATCAAAGAACCTCTACATCCTTCCACATCATCCATACTACTATTCACTATCGCACCATCCCTAGCTTTAACTCTCGCCATATCTATATGAATCCCTATCCCTATACCATATTCTCTCATTAACATAAATTTAGGCGCCTTATTCATTCTAGCTACATCCAGCTTAGCAGTATATTCTATCCTATGATCCGGATGAGCATCAAACTCTAAATACGCATTATTTGGAGCCTTACGAGCCGTAGCACAAACTATCTCCTACGAAGTCACCCTAGCCATTATTCTCTTATCTATTCTACTACTTAATGGGACATTCACACTATCAACCCTAATAATTACTCAAAAAGATATCTGATTAATTCTCCCAACCTGACCACTGGCCATAATATGATTTGTATCTACTCTAGCAGAAACAAACCGAACTCCCTTCGACCTGACAGAGGGTGAATCAGAATTAGTCTCAGGATTCAACGTAGAATACGCTGCAGGACCCTTCGCCCTATTCTTTATAGCCGAATATATAAATATTTTACTAATAAATGCCCTAACCACTGTTATCTTCCTAAATTCTATAATAACAATTATACACCCAGAACTTCATACAATAAATTTTATAGTCAAAACACTAATCCTCACCGCTCTCTTCCTATGGGTTCGAGCCTCCTACCCACGATTCCGCTACGATCAACTCATACACCTGTTATGAAAAAACTTCCTGCCACTAACACTAGCACTTTGCATATGACACATTTCAATACCAATCTTTCTATCCAGCATCCCACCTCAATCAATCTAGAAATATGTCTGAAAAAGAGTTACTTTGATAGAGTAAATCATAGAGGTTTAAACCCTCTTATTTCTAGAGTAACAGGAATTGAACCTAACCTAAAGAGCTCAAAACTCTCTGTGCTACCCATACACTATACTCTATTAGTAAGGTCAGCTAATCAAGCTATCGGGCCCATACCCCGAAAATGTTGGTCTAACCCCTTCCCGTACTAATCAACATCGCAACAATAACAACCATTTACACTACCCTAATCATAGGCACATTAACCACTCTAATTAGCTCCCACTGATTATTAATATGAATTGGATTAGAATTAAGCATACTATCTATTATTCCAATTCTCATAAACAAAACTAACCCTCGATCAACAGAAGCTGCAACAAAATACTTCCTCACACAAGCAACCGCATCAATAATTCTACTTATATCAATTATCACGACAATAGTATACTCAGGACAATGATCCATCATTCATTCCAACAACCCAATCATCTCATTAGCTTTAACACTATCCTTAATCATAAAACTAGGCTTAGCCCCATTCCATTTATGAGTAACAGAAGTTACACAAGGAACACCCTTACTATCAGGAATAGTTTTACTAACATGACAAAAAATTGCACCACTATCAATTCTAATACAAATCTCTCCAACAATCAACCAACCACTGATCATTAGTTCAGCACTACTTTCAACGTTGTTAGGGGGATGGGGAGGTCTAAACCAAACACAATTACGAAAAATCCTAGCATATTCTTCAATCGCCCATATAGGCTGAATACTAGTAGTAATAAATTTCATACCCTCGATTTCCCTATTTAACCTAATACTATACATTATCCTAACCATCTCCATATTCACAGTCCTATATATAAACAACAATCTTTCCACACTGTCACTATCTCACGTATGAAGCACAGCCCCTATTACCATCATTATCATCCTACTAGGCCTATTATCATTAGGAGGTCTCCCGCCTTTAACAGGATTTGCCCCAAAATGAATTATTATTCAAGAATTAGTAAAAAATAACAATATCCTAGTCCCTACACTCATAACAATAATAACCCTACTAAGCCTCTACTTCTATATTCGATTAACTTATTCAACTACACTAACCCTATTTCCAACTACAAACAACACAAAAGCTAAATGATGTTTCCACAATAAAAAGACAATAACAATCTTAGCCCCTTTAACCACACTATCTACCACAGCTCTTCCTTTAACACCCTTACTATTCACTTTAAATTAAGGAAATTAGGTTAAAACAGACCAAGAGCCTTCAAAGCCCTAAGTAAATAAACTAATATTTATTTCCTGCTAAGGATTGCAAGTCTATAAACCTACATCATTTGCATGCAAAGCAAACACTTTAATTAAGCTAAACCCTTCTAGGTTGGTGGGACACTAACCCACGAAAAATTAGTTAACAGCTAAACACCCTAAACAACTGGCTTCAACCTACTTCTCCCGCCCTATGAAAAAAAAAGGAGGGCGGGAGAAGCCCCGGCAGGTTTGAAGCTGCTCCTTTGAATTTGCAATTCAATATGAGTGATCACCTCAGAGCTTGTGGTAAGAAAAGGAGTACAACCTTTATCTTTAGATTTACAGTCTAATGCTTATTATTCAGCCACCCTACCTATGTTAATCAATCGATGACTATTTTCCACTAATCACAAAGATATCGGCACACTATACCTTTTATTTGGTGCTTGAGCTGGAATAGTGGGGACTGCCTTAAGTTTATTAATTCGCGCAGAACTAGGTCAACCAGGAGCATTACTAGGAGACGACCAAATCTATAATGTAATTGTAACCGCCCATGCATTTGTTATAATCTTCTTCATAGTCATACCAATTATAATCGGAGGATTCGGAAACTGGTTAGTTCCTTTAATAATCGGAGCCCCTGATATAGCATTCCCACGAATAAATAATATAAGCTTTTGACTCCTGCCACCATCATTCCTTCTCCTTCTTGCCTCATCTATAGTAGAAGCTGGAGCTGGTACAGGCTGAACAGTTTATCCTCCATTAGCTGGCAACCTAGCCCATGCAGGAGCCTCCGTCGACCTAACAATCTTTTCTCTTCACTTAGCAGGAGTGTCTTCTATTTTAGGTGCTATCAACTTTATTACAACTATTATTAATATAAAACCACCTGCTCTAACACAATACCAAACACCCCTATTCGTTTGATCAGTCTTAATTACAGCTGTCCTCCTTCTCCTCTCATTACCAGTGCTGGCCGCGGGAATCACAATATTATTAACAGATCGCAACCTAAACACAACCTTCTTCGACCCCGCCGGTGGAGGAGACCCAATCCTCTATCAACACCTATTTTGATTCTTTGGTCACCCTGAAGTCTATATTCTAATTCTTCCCGGTTTCGGAATAATTTCCCACATTGTAACATATTATTCAGGAAAAAAAGAACCCTTTGGTTATATAGGCATAGTGTGGGCCATAATATCAATTGGCTTCCTAGGCTTTATTGTATGAGCACACCATATATTTACAGTAGGCATAGACGTTGACACACGAGCATACTTCACATCAGCTACAATAATTATTGCCATTCCCACCGGTGTAAAAGTATTCAGTTGATTAGCAACATTGCACGGAGGTAATATCAAATGATCTCCTGCTATGCTATGAGCTCTAGGATTTATTTTCCTATTCACTGTAGGAGGCCTTACAGGTATTGTCTTAGCTAATTCTTCCCTAGACATCGTATTGCACGATACTTATTATGTCGTCGCACACTTTCACTATGTATTGTCAATAGGTGCTGTATTTGCTATTATAGGAGGGTTTGTTCACTGATTTCCTTTATTTTCAGGCTATACCCTAGATCAAACATGAGCTAAAATTCACTTCTTTATTATATTTACAGGAGTAAACCTTACCTTTTTTCCACAACATTTCTTAGGGTTATCAGGTATGCCACGCCGATACTCAGACTACCCAGACGCATATACATTCTGAAACACAGTATCTTCAATAGGCTCATTCATTTCTCTAACCGCAGTAATAATTATAATCTTTATAATTTGAGAAGCTTTCGCCTCCAAACGAGAAGTTATAACTACTGAATTAACCCTAAATAATCTAGAATGACTTCACGGCTGCCCTCCTCCTTACCATACATTCGAAGAACCTACGTACATTAAAATTTAATCACAAGAAAGGAAGGAATCGAACCCCCAAAAACTAGTTTCAAGCCAGCCCTATAACCTCTATAACTTTCTTTACTGAACTAGATATTAGTAAAAACATTACATAACTTTGTCAAAGTTAAATTACTGGTTCAACTCCTGTATATCTTTATGGCTTACCCATATGAGCTAGGATTTCAAGATGCTACATCTCCTATTATAGAAGAATTACTTCACTTTCACGATCATACTCTTATAATCGTATTCCTAATTAGTACCTTAGTACTATATCTTATTTCTCTCATATTAACAACAAAGCTAACACACACTAGCACTATAGATGCACAAGAAGTGGAAACCATTTGAACAATTCTCCCTGCCATTATTTTAATTATAATCGCTCTACCATCATTACGAATTTTATATATAATAGACGAAGTTAATAATCCTTTACTAACAGTAAAAACCATAGGTCATCAATGATATTGAAGCTACGAATATACAGATTACGAAGACTTAAACTTTGATTCTTATATAACCCCTACAACAGACCTAAGTCCAGGTGAACTTCGACTACTTGAAGTAGACAACCGAGTGGTTCTTCCAATAGAAGTACCAGTACGCATACTAATTTCATCAGAAGATGTTTTACATTCATGAGCTATCCCATCATTAGGTTTAAAAACTGATGCTATTCCAGGACGACTAAACCAAGCAATCTTAACATCCTCTCGTCCTGGCCTATTTTACGGTCAATGCTCAGAAATCTGTGGCTCTAATCATAGTTTTATGCCTATTGTCATTGAAATAGTAACTCTAAAAGCATTTGAAAGCTGATGCTCTTCAATACTATAAGCCACTGTGAAGCTAAATAGCATTAACCTTTTAAGTTAAAGATTGAGAAATTAACTCTCCATAGTGAAATGCCACAACTAGACACATCTACATGATTTATCGTTATTGCTTCTATACTCCTTACACTATTTATTATCTTTCAAATAAAAACCCTAACCCACCAATTTCCTATTAACCCCCAGTCAACTTATCTAAAACAAACAAAACAAAGTACACCTTGAGAAGAAAAATGAACGAAAACCTATTTGCCTCTTTTACAACACCTAGCCTAATAGGCATTCCTATCGTAGTATTTATCATTATATTCCCTACTATTATATTTCCCAACCCTACTCGACTAATCAACAACCGAACCATTACAGTCCAACAATGATTAATCAAACTAATCTTAAAACAAATAATACTAATTCATAGTACTAAAGGACGAACTTGATCACTTATATTAATTACATTAATTCTATTTATCGGAACAACTAATCTACTAGGCCTCCTCCCTCACTCCTTTACTCCTACAACTCAACTTTCCATAAACTTAGGAATAGCAATCCCCCTTTGAGCAGGAGCCGTATTACTAGGTTTCCGCCACAAAACAAAAACATCCCTAGCCCATTTCCTTCCCCAAGGTACACCAATAATCCTTATTCCAATATTAGTAATTATCGAAACAATTAGCCTTTTTATTCAACCAATAGCCTTAGCAGTCCGCCTTACTGCTAATATCACTGCTGGTCACTTACTAATACATCTAATCGGCGGAGCAACCTCAATCTTGTTCTCTATCAGTACCCCCGCTGCACTTACCACATTCATTATTCTACTGCTATTAACAATGTTAGAATTCGCTGTAGCTCTAATTCAGGCATATGTTTTCACACTACTAGTCAGCCTTTACCTACATGATAATACCTAATGACCCACCAAACACATGCGTATCATATGGTAAACCCTAGTCCTTGACCTCTTACAGGGGCCTTATCAGCCCTCCTACTTACCTCAGGCCTTGTTATATGATTTCACTTTAATTCTACAACACTCCTTTCTCTAAGCATATTAACTAATATATTAACTATATACCAATGATGACGCGACGTAGTACGAGAAGGAACATATCAAGGTCACCACACATCAACAGTCCAAAAAGGCCTTCGTTATGGAATAATCTTATTTATCATTTCAGAGGTATTTTTCTTCTCAGGTTTCTTCTGAGCTTTTTATCACTCCAGCCTGGCACCTACCCCAGAACTAGGAGGATATTGACCCCCCACAGGAATCAATCCCCTTAATCCCCTAGAAGTGCCCCTACTAAACACATCAGTTCTACTAGCTTCTGGTGTTTCAATTACCTGAGCACACCATAGTCTAATAGAAGGAAACCGAAAACAAATAACTCAAGCCCTTACAATTACAATTGCCTTAGGAATCTATTTTACATTACTACAACTATCAGAATATTTCGAAGCCCCATTTACCATTTCCGACGGAATTTATGGATCAACATTTTTTGTCGCCACAGGATTTCACGGACTACACGTAATTATTGGCTCAACATTTCTCCTGACCTGCTTATTACGACAACTATACTTTCATTTCACCTCAAAACATCACTTTGGCTTCGAAGCTGCAGCCTGATATTGACACTTCGTAGACGTAGTATGGTTATTCCTATATGTATCAATTTACTGATGAGGATCATATCTTCTTAGTATAATTAGTACTGCTGACTTCCAATCAGCAAGATCCGAACCCCCAACGGAAGAAGATAATAAATATAATTTTATCCATTACAATCAACTACTTACTAACCATCATTTTAATTATTATCGCATTTTGACTACCCCAACTTAATATCTACACAGAAAAAGCCAGCCCCTACGAATGTGGCTTTGATCCCACAGAAATTACACGTTTACCTTTCTCCATAAAGTTCTTCCTAATCGCTATTACCTTTCTCCTATTTGACTTAGAAATTGCCCTTCTACTTCCACTCCCATGAGCCTTCCAATCTATTAAACTTAACTTAACAGTATGAATTTCTATCGCACTAATCCTAATCCTATCACTAGGATTAACCTATGAATGAATACAAAAAGGTCTAGAATGAACTGAATATAGTAGTTAGTTTAATTAAAACAAATGATTTCGACTCATTAAATTATGCTTAAGTACATAACTACTAAAATGACTTCAATCTTATTCAACATAACTACAGCATTCGCTGTCTCATTTATAGGAGTAATAATTTATCGTTCACATATAATGTCATCACTTTTATGTTTAGAAGGAATAATATTATCACTATTTATCTTAAGTACAATCACCATACTAAACCTTCAATATACCTCATCCTTCTCTACTCCTATTATACTACTTGTATTTGCTGCCTGCGAAGCAGCCGTAGGACTAGCATTACTAGTAATAATTTCAAATACATATGGAATTGACCACGTGCAAAACTTAAACCTATTACAATGCTAAAAATTATTATTCCTACAGCTATACTCATTCCCACTGTCTGAATATCTAAACCTTCAATAATATGAATTAACTCTACATCCTACAGTTTATTAATTGCATTAATTAGCTTAACTTTCCTAAGTAAACCCGACATATCCAACACAAATTATTCCCCAATATTTTCTTGCGACTCCCTATCATCCCCATTATTAGTACTAACAACATGACTTCTTCCTTTAATAATTATTGCAAGCCAATATCACCTAAAAAACGAAACAAAGACTCGAAAAAAAATATATATTTCTCTACTAATCTTACTCCAATTATTCCTTATTCTTACATTCTCAGCAACAGAAATAATTATATTCTACATTCTATTTGAAACCACACTAATCCCAACCTTAATCATTATCACACGCTGAGGTAACCAAACCGAACGAATAAAAGCAGGGCTGTACTTTCTTTTCTACACACTAATTGGCTCCCTTCCCTTATTAATCTCACTAATTTATATACAAAATAAGCTAGGATCGCTAAACATATTATTATTTAACTACTATAATTCCTACATTTACCACAACTGGTCCAATAGTTTAATATGATTAGCCTGTATCATAGCATTTATAATCAAACTACCCCTCTATGGTCTCCATCTATGACTTCCCAAAGCACATGTAGAAGCTCCTATTGCAGGCTCAATAGTACTTGCAGCCATCCTACTAAAACTAGGTGGCTATGGAATAATACGAATCTCACAATTATTGGAACCCCTAACAACCTTTATAGCCTACCCCTTCATTTTATTATCACTATGAGGGATAATTATAACTAGTTCCATTTGCCTCCGCCAGACAGATTTAAAATCCCTTATCGCCTATTCATCCGTAAGCCACATAGCACTAGTAATCATTGCTATTATAATCCAAACCCCATGAAGCTTTATAGGGGCTACAGCACTTATAATTGCCCACGGATTAACCTCCTCACTACTCTTCTGCTTAGCTAACTCTAATTATGAACGAGTACATAGCCGAACACTACTATTAGCTCGGGGTCTACAAATATTATTTCCACTAATAAGCCTATGATGAATTATCGCAAGCCTAACTAACTTAGCACTCCCTCCTACTATCAACTTAATTGGAGAATTAATAATTATTACATCAACTTTCTCATGGTCCCATCTCACAATTATTTTAACAGGTCTTAATATTTTAATCACTGCTCTATACACTTTATTTATATTAACTTCAACACAACGAGGTAAACTCCCCTACCACATCCACAACCTACCCTCAACATTCACACGGGAAAATATTTTAATGACCCTTCACATTATCCCCCTATTACTACTAACTCTAAACCCCAAAATAATTTTAGGCAACCTGTACTGTAAATATAGTTTAACTAAAACATTAGATTGTGAATCTAACATCAGAGGGATAGAAACTTCTTATTTACCCCTTGAAGAAAGAACGATGGAACTGCTAATTCCACATACCCATAACTAATATTATGGCTTTCTTAGCTTTTATAGGATAGAAGTATTCCATTGGTCTTAGGAACCAAAAAATTGGTGCAACTCCAAATAAAAGTAATAAATTTATTCACCTCTACATTCATCCTAACTCTAATACTACTTACACTTCCTATCCTGTCGCCTATGACAAATTTTCACAAAAAACTATCTTACCCCCACTACATTAAAATCATTATCTCATTATGCTTTTTCCTTAGTTTAATTCCAACAACCACTATATTTTTCCACAACCACGAAGCTATAACCTCAAACTGAAACTGATTAACAATTCAAACAGTAAACCTAAGCTTCAACATTAAACTAGATTATTTTTCAACTTTATTTATGTCAGTAGCTTTATTTGTTACATGATCTATTATAGAATTTTCCCTATGATATATACACTCTGACCCACATATTAATAAATTCTTTAAATACTTACTCCTATTCTTAATCACTATAATAATCTTAACCACAGCAAACAATCTATTCCAGCTCTTTATCGGTTGGGAGGGAGTGGGAATTATATCCTTCCTACTAATCGGATGATGATTCGGACGATCAGAAGCTAATACAGCAGCTATACAAGCAATCCTTTATAATCGAATTGGAGATATCGGATTCATCATATCTATAACATGGTTTATCCTTAAATCTAACTCATGAGAACTACAACAAATCTTTATAACCCATAACGAAAACTACTTCATCCCAATAATAGGTCTGCTAATAGCCGCAACTGGAAAATCTGCCCAATTTGGTCTCCACCCCTGACTACCATCAGCTATAGAAGGCCCTACTCCAGTATCAGCCCTACTCCATTCAAGCACAATAGTAGTCGCAGGAATTTTTCTACTAATCCGATTCCACCCTATTACACAAAATAACGAAACTATGTTAATAATATGCTTATGCATAGGAGCAATCACTACATTATTCACAGCTATCTGTGCTATTACCCAAAATGATATCAAAAAAATCGTAGCATTTTCCACTTCAAGCCAATTAGGTCTAATAATAGTAACAATTGGCATCAACCAACCACACCTAGCATTCCTTCACATCTGCACCCACGCATTTTTCAAAGCAATACTCTTCCTATGCTCCGGATCAATCATTCACAACCTAAATGACGAACAAGACATTCGAAAAATAGGAGGCCTATACAAAACTATACCTATTACATCCTCCTCCCTTATAATTGGAAGCCTGGCCCTCACAGGAACTCCTTTCCTTACAGGATTTTATTCAAAAGACCTGATTATCGAATCCGCAATAACGTCGTATACAAACGCCTGAGCCCTCACCACTACCTTAATTGCTACACTACTTACCGCTGTTTACAGCACACGAATCATCTTTTATACCCTTCTTAACAACCCCCGATTCAACTTTACATATCATATAAACGAAAAAACCCCCTCAATAATTAACCCAATCAAGCGATTAGCAGTAGGTAGTATCCTAGCCGGTTTCATTATGACTTACAACATTCCTATTACCAATACCCCTCAAATAACAATGCCCCAAAACATAAAAATTTCAGCACTAATTCTAACTATCTTAGGATTTACCATCGCTATAGAACTAAATTCAATAACTAAAAACCTAAAAATAAACTATTCATCCAAACCTTCTAACTTCTCTAACATACTAGGCTACTTCCCCATACTCTCACACCGAATCTTCCCACACACTAACCTAGCTACAGGACAAAATCTAGCATTCTCAATAGTAGATTCAATTTGACTAGAAAAAATTACCCCAAAACACATCTCCATCGTACAAACAAAAGCATCCATACTAATTTCAACCCAAGTAGGAATATTAAAACTCTACTTCCTATCTTTCTTCATCACCATAATCCTAGCAATTACCCTTTTAATTTAATTCGCACGAGTAATCTCAAGAACAACAAAAATACAAGTAAATAAAGATCACCCCGCTACAAACATTAATCAATAATTATAGCTATAAATCGCAGCTACTCCAGCAGGATCTTCACTAAAAAACCCTACATTACCCCCCTCTGCATCATAAATTACCCACTCACCCATAGCATAACAATCAATTAAAATCTCAACATGCTCATACTTCACTCATCAATATAACATAACAGACTCAGATAAAGCACCCAAAAATAAAGAAAGTCAAATAATAACATTAGATCCTCATGTTTCAGGATACTGCTCCATAGCTATCGCAGTAGTATAAGCAAACACTACCATCATCCCTCCTAAATAAACTAAAAACACCACTAAGCCTAGAAACGACCCACCACAACTTAAAACAATACCACACCCTACACCACCACTTACAACCAATGCTAAACCTCCATAAATAGGAGAAGGTTTTACCGAAAAACTAATAAAACCAATAACAAAAATAATACTAAAAATATATACAACATTTAAAATCATAATTCCTACATGGAATTTAACCATGACTAATGATATGAAAAACCATCGTTGTAATTCAACTACAAGAACAAACTAATGACCAACCTACGAAAATCCCACCCCCTAGTTAAAATTATTAACCACTCTTTCATTGATTTACCCACCCCATCCAACATCTCAGCATGATGAAACTTCGGCTCTTTATTGGGTGTATGTTTAATTCTCCAAATCATTACTGGACTATTCTTAGCCATACATTATACCGCAGACACAACCACAGCCTTCTCATCTGTTACACACATTTGCCGAGACGTAAATTATGGCTGATTAATTCGATATGCACACGCCAACGGAGCATCAATATTCTTCATTTTCCTTTACTTCCATATCGGACGAGGAATTTATTACGGATCTTATACCTTCTTAGAAACCTGAAACATCGGAGTAATCCTACTATTCACAGTAATAGCAACTGCTTTCATAGGATACGTTCTTCCCTGAGGACAAATGTCCTTCTGAGGAGCAACAGTCATTACCAACCTGCTCTCAGCCATCCCCTACATTGGCCCCGCCCTCGTAGAATGAATTTGAGGGGGCTTCTCAGTAGACAAAGCAACCCTTACACGATTCTTCGCCTTCCACTTCGTACTTCCTTTTATTATTACAGCAATAGTAATAATTCACTTACTATTCCTTCACGAGACAGGATCCAACAACCCTTCAGGACTAAACTCAGACTCAGATAAAATCCCATTTCACCCCTACTATACAATTAAAGACATTTTAGGTTTAATACTCATACTACTAATCCTAATAATACTAATTCTATTTTCACCAGACCTCCTAGGAGACCCAGATAACTACACTCCTGCCAACCCACTTAACACACCCCCTCATATCAAACCAGAATGATATTTTCTATTCGCATATGCAATTCTACGCTCTATCCCCAACAAACTAGGAGGAGTTTTAGCGCTAGTATTCTCAATCCTAATCCTTATATTATTTCCCATAATACACATGTCTAAACAACGCAGTATAACATTCCGCCCTCTCAGCCAATGTTTATTATGAATCTTAGTAGCAAACTTAATTATTTTAACCTGAATCGGAGGTCAACCCGTAGAATATCCATTCATTACAATCGGACAAGTAGCATCAATCTCCTACTTTTGCACTATCTTAATTCTCATACCAACAACAAGCTTTATAGAAAACAAACTACTCAAATGAAGAGCCTTAGTAGTATAAATATTACATTGGTCTTGTAAACCAAAGACGGAGTACTTACCCTCCCTAAGACACCTCTCCTCAAGAAAGAAGCAAACAGCCACACCATCAGTACCCAAAACTGATATTCTAATTAAACTATTTCTTGACCATACGCTACATTTATAGAGTGTAGCTTATGTACGTCGTGCATTAATGCCTTACCCCATTAATATATGCAAGAGTACATACATGTATAATAGTACATAAACCATTATATGTATAATCAACATTAAGTTCTTGGCCCCATGCATATAAGCATGTACATTTAACTAAGACGTGCATAATACATTACACCCTCCATTCCAAATAACTGCTCTCCAACACGACTATTACAATCCAATAACTACGGTTAATCTTACATAAGACATCCTAATGCGTAATATAGACATTAGCTCATAAAGTCAGAAAAGTCCTTGTCCATACGTCTATCCCCATCCATCGAATATAGATTAACTAGCATCCTCCGTGAAATCATCAACCCGCTAGACAGGTGTCCCCCTCCTCGCTCCGGGCCCATAACATGTGGGGGTAGCTAGAGTGAAACTTTATCAGACATCTGGTTCTTTCTTCAGGGCCATAAAAATAAATTCGCTCATTCGTTCCTCTTAAATAAGACATCTCGATGGATGACGGGTCTACTGGAAAGAAACCAGCAACGTCTCTAATTCAATGCATTTGGTATCTTTTTAATTTTAGGGATGCTGTGACTCAGCATAGCCGTCAAGGCATGAACGCGTCCAATTCTATTGTAGCCGGACTTATTAGTCAGTACCCTTGGCCCGCATAATAAAAATCCCGTAAGACATTCTTTTAATGCTAGAAGGACATAGAATAAATTTAACGACTCATACACGTGTACACACGTACACACATGTGTACACACGTACACACATGTGTACACACGTACACACATGTGTACACACGTACACACGTACACACGTACACACGTACACACGTACACACGTACACACGTACACACGTACGTACGTATTTATTAACCAATGGATATCTTTTAACAAACCCCCCTTACCCCCCGTAAAAATTACAAGTATAATACACAGAAGTATATATATATACCCGTGCACCGCACTAAATATCTTGCCAAACCCCAAAAACAAGAAAATTGAGTGCAAAAATGTAAAAATTCACGCCACCAGATACCATTCTTATAGGATGTAAAAATAAAATTTTACCCTCATGTCAGTACAACATGCAACATATTTTTCATAGAATGCTTTTTCACCTGTAATCTAGCTTTAACTGATTACAGGTTTATTTGTCCTACTAACATAA